CTGGATCAAATCGATTCTTTTTTGAATTCCTATACGTGCGATTCCTTCGAAACCTGAGGATATTCTCCTATTTTTTTGTACATAGTTTTTGATACAATTCCGTATTTTTTCATCTTCCTGTAGACCTACGGAATAATTTTTTGGTTGTGCAAACCAAAAGGAATGATGACGTTGGGTTGTACCAAGTCTGAAACCAAGTGGATTTATTTTTTGTCCCATATTTTCCTATTATATTTTCTTTCCATCCATATATTTTATTTTACTATGATGAATCTAAATCTTAGATTGATCTAAGATAAGAATAATTTAGATTTATCCTTTAATACAATTGTTATATGACAAGTGGGTCTTTTTATCGGATAACTACGTCCTCGAGCTCGAGGTCTTAATTTTTTGACAATAGTACTCCTATTAACTTTGGCTTCACTAATGAATGAATCAGCTTCGTTCAAACCCATATTATGACTAGCATTTGCTGCTGCAGAATAAACCAATTTTAAAATGGGATAAGATGCTCGATAAGGCATGAGTTCCAGTATCATAAGTGTTTCCTCATAGGAACGTCCGCGAATCTGATCAATTACTCTTCGCGCTTTGAAAACAGACATACTACATATATGTTGAGCTAAAATTTGGACTTCTTTACCCGAACTCGAGTTCTTTATCATAAGGTTATCCTATCCCCCACCAATGAATGATAAGCACTTGTTTGACTTTCATTTTTTTTTTACTTTGCTTTGGCTTTGAGCTTTGACTTTCATTTCCATTTTTTGATTTTGATATTTTATCATTATATGTTATGTATAATTATATGTTATGTTAATATTAACAAAAATGAACTTAACGACGAGATTTATTATCGTTTCTTGCATGTCTCGCAAAAGTGAGAGTAGGCGCGAATTCTCCCAATTTGTGACCTACCATACGATCTGTTATATAAATGGGTAAATGTTCCTTTCCATTATGAATAGCGATTGTATGGCCAATCATTGTGGGTATAATGGTAGATGCCCGAGACCAAGTTACTATTATTTCTTTTTCCTCCCTCATG